TATCATTCTATTAATATAGAATGAATATAGAATTTTAGAACTATCAAGCAATAACATTTCTTATAATACTTATAACATAGAATATATTCTAATATAGAATCTAAATTATTCTATTTTTATGATTTCATATTTAATTCAATTAAATATGAATTGAATATTAATAAGATTTTTTTATTTGAATTTGAATATCAATTTATTTGTGCATTCGGTACTTTCTTTATAAATAGAAAGCCCTTTTTTGTGAAAATATTATCCTTGTCTTTGTTTATGTCTTGGATTGGAACAAATTACTATAATTCGCCCTCGCCTGCGGATCAATCGACATTTTTCACAAATCTTACGAACAGAGGCTCCTATTTTCATATTTCTTATTCCTTAACTTAATACCGAATCTATTTATTGGAAGAAAATAGGGTTTCCTTACATTTTTAACTTCTAATTGTGCCCCCTAAAAAAAATGTGGAAGTTAAAAAATAGTCTAATTAAATTAAGTGACTTATATACATTTTTTACTTTCCCGGTCGTATACATATAAAAGAAGAGTACGTCGAATTTTGTTGGAATGGAAACATATCCTAGAATCTTATTTGAATTCTATTTTTTCTATAAAGGAACCTGGAACATACCCTTAAGAAGTGATTCAGTAATTAAATCTTCATGAATTTTTTTTTCTATTCTAGTAAAATCCTCTTCACGCATTCACTAATGTATGAGGAGTTCGAAATCCGTGTTTTCTCTCTCCATTCACAAGAATGGATAGAAGTTTTTCATAGAATTCGGATATCAGAAAATTACCATATATAACATAAAACTTCTCCGCCGATTCTTTCTAATCGAGCCTCTCGATCGGTCATTATACCTCTAGAAGTAGAAAGAATTACAATCCCCATCCCTCCTAAAACTCTAGGAATTCGTTGATAGTTAGAATAGATTCGTAGACCAGGTGTACTGATCCGTTTTAAATTTAAAAAAGTTTTATATGATCCTTTCCTATTTCTTCTATATCGTAGAGTTAAAACTAAAAAGTATTTGTTGCTTTCCCGATGTTTTCTGACGTTTTCAACAAAACCCTCTCGTAAAAGTATTTTCACAATGTTTTCGGTGATATTAGTAAGTGGTATTTGAACTGTTCTTTTTCTATTCATGTCAGCATTGCGTATCAAGGTTATCATATCAGCGATGGTATCTTTACCCATGATAAATTAAAATGATTGTTCCTCCTTACTTTCAATATAATCAACGTGCTCCCATTTTTCTATTTTTTATTTTTTTTTTGATTCAATAAGAAATCTAATATTGAATATGAGAATATAAGAATACCCTATATATAGAAAATCTTATCCTAAATAGAATAGGATTATGTAAATATATATCGAATACTCTAAAACTAAAAAAAAATAGAATATTAGAAAATGAACTAATGAATCATTAGAAACTAGATATATAATCTCATATGGAATTCGAATTCTGAATTCTATTTTTTTTATAGAATTCAGAATTCGAATTTTTATTTTGAATATATATATCTCATTCCTTTTTCTTTTTTTCTATCTATTATTATTTGTATTTCTTTTTTGAAATATTAATTAAAAAATTGGAAATAATATAATAACTTACTACTTCTAATACTTAATATATACTTCTAATTACTTCTAAATATATACTTTTAATATTTCTAAGATCTAATATTTATAAGATATAATCTTAATAGAATCAGATTGAGAAAATAGAATCATATATATTGAGAATATATAATAATCATTACAAATATATAATAATCATTACACAAGTACACAAGGTATATATGTGAGATCTAATATATTAATTAATCTATTTCATTTAATTAATCTCATTCAATTCATAAAAAAGATATCCATATCACGATCTTGTATTATAATACCTCAGGTGCTAATGAAACTATTTTAGTGAAATTGAGCTGTCTCAATTCTCGGGCTATTGCGCAAAAAATTCGAGTTCCTTTTGGATTTCCTTCTTTATCAATTAGAACCGCAGCATTATCATCATACTGTATTATTATACCGTTACTACGTTTGAGTTCTTTACAAGTACGTACAATGACAGCTCTGATCACTTCGGATCTTTCTAAAGGCGTATTTGGTACTGCTTTTTTGATTACAGCAACAACAATGTCACCAATATAAGCATACCGTCGATTACTAGCTCCTATGATTCGAATACACATCAATTCGCGGGCTCCACTATTATCGGCTACATTTAAATAGGTTTGAGGTTGAATCATATCATTTTTTTTTATGTTTCAGTCAAAAAGTTGAAGTAAAAAAAATATTCTGTGTTCAAAAAAAAAAGAAACCCACAATTGCAAATTTTTTCATACTAAAGACCTCTTTCGTTCTAATGATTATTCTGAAAGAATGAATTGAGTTCGTATAGGCATTTTGGATGCTGCTATTGAAATAGCCTTTCTAGCTATATTTTCTGGGACCCCGCCCATTTCATAAAGGATTTTGCCGGGTTTAACGACAGCTACCCAATATTCGGGAGATCCTTTTCCCGAACCCATACGCGTTTCGGTAGGTCTTACTGTAACAGGTTTGTCTGGAAATATCCGTACCCATATTCGTCCACCCCGACGGACATTTCGTGACATTGCCCGCCGCCCCGCTTCTATTTGTCTAGATGTGATCCAAGCGGGCTCAAGTGCCTGAAGAGCATATTTTCCGAAGCAAATAGTATTACCTCGATAGGCTCTTCCTTTCATTCTTCCTCGATGTTGTTTACGGAATCTGGTTCTTTGGGGGTTATAGTTGATGGTTGTTTCTCAATTCCATCTCTATTACAGAACCGTACATGAGATTTTCACCTCATACGGCTCCTCGCGAATGAATCCATTCAAAAATATTTAACCGATAAAATAAAAGAATATATAATATACAATTTGTCTTTTCTTTTTATTATCAATAATATAGGATTGGCAAAAATTTCTAAATTCCAAAAAATCAAAAATTTCGCGGGCGAATATTTACTCTTTCATTATCAATTTCAGATCTAATGTAGGGTTAGCCCACAACTCCTCAAAAAACAATGAATTGGTTCTTAGTTCCTTCCGCCATCCCACCTAATGAATCATTAAGATTTGTTTTTAATTTTTTAAAAATCTTAGGTATTCGCGGGTTCCGTCGTTCCCATCGCTTTTAGATTTATGGTTAGGTCTGAATTCTACAATGGAGCCTCTGTAATAAGGTAATAAGATTTCATTTTTATAATATTTTCTTATTTTATTCTTTTTTGTTGAATCAACCTTCTCAGTTTTGTTGATTCGCGGCTCTTGATTCGTTTATTCTAGGAATATATTCATCCATATATGGATGAATTTTGAATATGGATGCTTTTTATTACACTACCTTTTATGAGATGACCCATAGACCTTTACATATTAGAATTCTATATCATTGATATCTTTTTTTCTCTCTTTCTTTCACCCCTTCATTTATCTGTATATTCTTATTGCTTCACAACTCATAATCAGATTCGTTTTTATTTCTTTTTTATGAAATATTTGATTTCAGTTGCTATAATTATATCACCACATATATCTTTCTTTCGATTTTTTATTTTGACGGTTCTTTATATCCAGATAATGCGAAGCGATGAGTAGGTTATTAGTTCTTTATTAATAAAATTCATAAATTCGTAGAATTTTTGTTTAAATTGAACTACTCTAAAAAAAACCAACGAGTCGCACACTAAGCATAGCAATTCCTTCACTATAAAATGATTAATCAAATTTTTTATTTAATCTTATAAAATTTGTCATTTATTCTTTTGGAATAAGAATGTAGTAAGAATTCTTCATTTTTTTTTTTTTATCGAAAGACGTTAAAGATAAGGAAAAGTTTCTTATTCTTTGTTTAGAAATATCCAAACTTTGATCCCTAATACCCCATAAATAGTTCGAACTGGATAGGAACAATAATCAATTTTAGCTCGAATGGTTTGTAAAGGAACCCTACCTTCTCTGAGCCATTCGACACGTGCAATTTCTTTTCCGTCGATACGTCCCGCAATTTGTACTTGAACTCCTTTTGTACCTGCCTGTTCAGCTAATTCAATAGCTTTTTTGATTGCTTTACGAAACGAAATCCTATTCTTTAATTGTCCGGCTATAAATTCTGCAAGAATATTAGGGTCTCTATAAGCATTTGGAATTCTTGTAATTGCAATGTTGATTTTTCGGTTCACACAATTCAGTTTTTTTTGCACATTCGTCTGTAATTCTTCGATTCTTCGAGGCTTACCCTCTATGAATAAATTTGGAAGTCCCGTATAGATTATGACTTGAATCAAATCGCCTCTTTTTTGAATCTTTATCCGTCCAATTCCCTCGACACCAGAGGATATTCTTATCGTTTTTTGTATATAATTCTTGATACAATCTCGTATTATTTTATCTTCTTTTAGATTCTCGGAATAATCTGTTGGTTGTGCAAACCAAATAGAATCATGACTTTGAGTTGTACCAAGTCTGAAACCAAGTGGATTTATTTTTTGTCCCATAATCCCTCACTACGTCTGAAACCAAGTGGATTTATTTTTTGTCCCATAATCCCTCACTACTCTAATATAAAATGATACGTCTTATTTGTCTACTTTTTTATCTATATCTTTTTTTATATATAAAGATAAAAATATCTTTATATATTTTTGACTCATTGACTTAGTTCGTTGAACTCTATATTGTGACTAGCATTTGCTGCTGCAGAATAAACCAATTCAAAAAAATGTTAACGACGAGATCTATTATCATTTTTCGCATATCCTCGGAAGTTTAGAGTAGGTGAAAATTCTCCCAATTTATGGCCTACCATACGATCTGTTATATAAATAGGTAAATGCTCTTTTCCATTATGGATAGCAATGGTATGCCCAATCATTATAGGTATAATGGTAGATGTTCTGGACCAAGTTATTATTATTTCTTTTTCTCCTTTTGTGTTAAGCTTATTAATTTTTCTTAATAA